AATGCTAGTCACAATATAGATTTCAACGAACTAAGTCAATGAGTCATAAATATATAAAAATATATAAAGATATTGATATATATAAAAAAAGATATAGATAAAAAAGTAGACAAATAAGACGTATCATTTTATATTAGAGTAGTGAGGAGTTATGGGACAAAAAATAAATCCACTTGGTTTCAGACGTAGTGAGGGATTATGGGACAAAAAATAAATCCACTTGGTTTCAGACGTAGTGAGGGATTATGGGACAAAAAATAAATCCACTTGGTTTCAGACTTGGTACAACTCAAAGTCATGATTCTATTTGGTTTGCACAACCAACAAATTATTCCGAGAATCTAAAAGAAGATAAAATAATACGAGATTGTATCAAGAATTATATACAAAAAACGATAAGAATATCCTCTGGTGTCGAGGGAATGGGAATTGGACGGATAAAGATTCAAAAAAGAGGCGATTTGATTCAAGTCATAATCTATATGGGACTTCCAAAGTTATTCATAGAGGGTAAGCCTCGAAGAATCGAAGAATTACAGACGACTGTGCAAAAAAAACTGAATTGTGTGAACCGAAAAATCAACATTGCAATTACAAGAATTCCAAATGCTTATAGAGACCCTAATATTCTTGCAGAATTTATAGCCGGACAATTAAGGAATAGGATTTCGTTTCGTAAAGCAATCAAAAAAGCTATTGAATTAGCTGAACAGGCAGGTACAAAAGGAGTTCAAGTACAAATTGCGGGACGTATCGACGGAAAAGAAATTGCACGTGTCGAATGGCTCAGAGAAGGTAGGGTTCCTTTACAAACCATTCGAGCTAAAATTGATTATTGTTCCTATCCAGTTCGAACTATTTATGGGGTATTAGGGATCAAAGTTTGGATATTTCTAAACAAAGAATAATAAACTTTTCCTTATCTTTGAAGAATTCTTACTACATTCTTATTCCAAAAGAATAAATGACAAATTTTATAAGATTGAATAAAAAATTTGATTAATCATTTTATAGTGAAGGAATTGCTATGCTTAGTGTGCGACTCGTTGGTTTTTTTTAGAGTAGTTCAATTTAAACAAAAATTCTACGAATTTATGAATTTTATTAATAAAGAACTAATAACCTACTCATCGCTTCGCATTATCTGGATATAAAGAACCGTCAAAATAAAAAATCGAAAGAAAGATATATGTGGTGATATAATTATAGCAACTGAAATCAAATATTTCATAAAAAAGAAATAAAAACGAATCTGATTATGAGTTGTGAAGCAATAAGAATATACAGATAAATGAAGGGGTGAAAGAAAGAGAGAAAAAAAGATATCAATGATATAGAATTCTAATATGTAAAGGTCTATGGGTCATCTCATAAAAGGTAGTGTAATAAAGCATCCATATTCAAAATTCATCCATATATGGATGAATATATTCCTAGAATAAACGAATTAAGAGCCGCGAATCAACAAAACTGAGAAGGTTGATTCAACAAAAAAGAATAAAATAAGAAAATCTTATAAAAATGAAATCTTATTACAGAGGCTCCATTGTAGAATTCAGACCTAACCATAAATCTAAAAGCGATGGGAACGACGGAACCTGCGAATACCTAAGATTTTTAAAAAATTAAAAACAAATCTTAATGATTCATTAGGTGGGATGGCGGAAGGAACTAAGAACCAATTCATTGTTTTTTGAAGAGTTGTGGGCTAACCCTACATTAGATCTGAAATTGATAATGAAAGAGTAAATATTCGCCCGCGAAATTTTTGATTTTTTGGAATTTAGAAATCTTTGCCAATTCGATATTATTGATAATAAAAAGAAAAGACAAATAGAGATTCGTTAGAACCTTATACCAAAACAACTAAGAATACATATTTCGTTATATATCAAAGCAAGGTATACAAATTTCGAATAGATCAATTCTATGAAATGTCAAAAAATGCCGCGATTGTATTATCTTTTTATTTTTATTTTATAGCTTAAATATTTTTGAATGGATTCATTCGCGAGGAGCCGTATGAGGTGAAAATCTCATGTACGGTTCTGTAATAGAGATGGAATTGAGAAACAACCATCAACTATAACCCCCAAAGAACCAGATTCCGTAAACAACATCGAGGAAGAATGAAAGGAAGAGCCTATCGAGGTAATACTATTTGCTTCGGAAAATATGCTCTTCAGGCACTTGAGCCCGCTTGGATCACATCTAGACAAATAGAAGCGGGGCGGCGGGCAATGTCACGAAATGTCCGTCGGGGTGGACAAATATGGGTACGGATATTTCCAGACAAACCTGTTACAGTAAGACCTACCGAAACGCGTATGGGTTCGGGAAAAGGATCTCCCGAATATTGGGTAGCTGTCGTTAAACCCGGCAAAATACTTTATGAAATGGGCGGGGTCCCAGAAAATATAGCTAGAAAGGCTATTTCAATAGCAGCATCCAAAATGCCTATACGAACTCAATTCATTCTTTCAGAATAATCATTAGAACGAAAGAGGTCTTTAGTATGAAAAAATTTGCAATTGTGGGTTTCTTTTTTTTTTTTGAACACAGAATATTTTTTTTACTTCAACTTTTTGACTGAAACATAAAAAAAAAAATGATATGATTCAACCTCAAACCTATTTAAATGTAGCCGATAATAGTGGAGCCCGCGAATTGATGTGTATTCGAATCATAGGAGCTAGTAATCGACGGTATGCTTATATTGGTGACATTGTTGTTGCTGTAATCAAAAAAGCAGTACCAAATACGCCTTTAGAAAGATCCGAAGTGATCAGAGCTGTCATTGTACGTACTTGTAAAGAACTCAAACGTAGTAACGGTATAATAATACAGTATGATGATAATGCTGCGGTTCTAATTGATAAAGAAGGAAATCCAAAAGGAACTCGAATTTTTTGCGCAATAGCCCGAGAATTGAGACAGCTCAATTTCACTAAAATAGTTTCATTAGCACCTGAGGTATTATAATACAAGATCGTGATATGGATATCTTTTTTATGAATTGAATGAAATTAATTAAATGAAATAGATTAATTAATAGATTAGATTTCATGAATATATTAGATCTCACATAGATACCTTGTGTACTTGTGTAATTATTATTATATATTCTCAATATGATTCTATTTTATCAATCTGATTCTATTAAGATTATATCTTATAAATATTAGATCTTCTAAATATTAAAAGTATATATTTAGAAGTAATTAGAAGTATATATTAAGTATTAGAAGTAGTAAGTTATTATATTATTTCCAATTTTTTAATTAATATTTCAAAAAAGAAATACAAATAATAATAGATAGAAAAAAAGAAAAAGGAATGAAATATATATATTCAAAATAAAAATTCGAATTCTGAATTCTATTTTTTTTATAGAATTCAGAATTCGAATTCCATATGAGATTATATATCTAGTTTCTAATGATTCAGTAGTTCATTTTCTAATATTCTATTTTTTTTTAGTTTTAGAGTATTCGATATATATTTACATAATCCTATTTAGGATAAGATTTTCTATATATAGAGTATTATTATATTCTCATATTCAATATTAGATATTTTATTGAATCAAAAAATAAAAAATAGAAAAATGGGAGCACGTTGATTATATTGAAAGTAAGGAGGAACAATCATTTTAATTTATCATGGGTAAAGATACCATCGCTGATATAATAACCTTGATACGCAATGCTGACATGAATAGAAAAAGAACAGTTCAAATACCACTTACTAATATCACCGAAAACATTGTGAAAATACTTTTACAAGAGGGTTTTGTTGAAAACGTCAGAAAACATCGGGAAAGCAACAAATACTTTTTAGTTTTAACTCTACGATATAGAAGAAATAGGAAAGGATCATATAAAACTTTTTTAAATTTAAAACGGATCAGTACACCTGGTCTACGAATCTATTCTAACTATCAACGAATTCCTAGAATTTTAGGAGGGATGGGGATTGTAATTCTTTCTACTTCTAGAGGTATAATGACCGATCGAGAGGCTCGATTAGAAAGAATCGGCGGAGAAGTTTTATGTTATATATGGTAATTTTTCTGATATCCGAATTCTATGAAAAACTTCTATCCATTCTTGTGAATGGAGAGAGAAAACACAGATTTCGAACTCCTCATACATTAGTGAATGCGTGAAGAGGATTTTACTAGAATAGAACAAAATTCATGAAGATTTAATTACTGAATCACTTCTAAGGGTATGTTCCAGGTTCCTTTATAGAAAAAATAGAATTCAAATAAGATTCTAGGATATGTTTCCATTCCAACAAAATTCGACGTACTCTTCTTTTATATGTATACGACCGGGAAAGTAAAAAATGTATATAAGTCACTTAATTTAATTAGACTATTTTCTAACTTCCACATTTTTTTAGGGGGCACAATTAGAAGTTAAAAATGTAAGGAAACCCTATTTTCTTCCAATATAAATAAATAGATTCGGTATTAAGTTAAGGAATAAGAAATATGAAAATAGGAGCCTCTGTTCGTAAGATTTGTGAAAAATGTCGATTGATCCGCAGGCGAGGGCGAATTATAGTAATTTGTTCCAATCCAAGACATAAACAAAGACAAGGATAATATTTTCACAAAAAAGGGCTTTCTATTTATAAAGAAAGTACCAAATGCACAAATAAATTGATATTCAAATTCAAATAAAAAAATATTATTAATATTCAATTCATATTTAATTGAATTAAATATGAAAAAAATAGAATAATTTAGATTCTATATTAGAATCTATTCTATGTTATAAGTATTATAAGAAATGTTATTGCTTGATAGTTCTAAGATTCTATATTAATAGAATGATAGAATACAATGAATATAGAAAATATAGAATTTTCATCCTAGTTAGAAAATAGTAAAGAATCCTTTTTTGACAGGAAATGGATATATCCATATATTTCGGACTTATATTTTTAAAAATAATAAAATATGGCAAAACCTATACCAAAAATTGGTTCAC